ACATTCATAAAAAGTATCTATTGAATTATGAGTTCAATACATCCTGTTTAGCAGAAAGACGGGTATTCCTTGCTCTTTATCAGACAATCACTTATTCACAAACTTCGTGTGGGACTAATACTTTGCATTTCCCATCTCATGGAAAACCTTTTTCGCTCCGCTTAGCCTTATCCCCCTCTAGGGGGATTTTAGTGATAGGTTCTATAGGAACTGGACGATCCTATTTGGTCAAATACCTAGCGACAAACTCCTATGTTCCTTTCATTACGGTATTTCTGAACAAGTTCCTGGATAACAAGCCTAAAGGTTTTCTTGTTGATAATATCGATATTGGTGGTAGTGACAATATTGATGCTAGTGACGATATCGATCGTGACCTTGATACGGAGCTGGAACTGCTAACTATGGATAGGATGTCGGGAATAGGCCGATTTTATATCACCCTTCAATTCGAATTAGCAAAAGCAATGTCTCCTTGCATAATATGGATTCCAAACATCCATGATCTGGATGTGAATGAGTCGAATTACTTATCCTTCGGTCTATTAGTGAACCATCTCTCTGAAAGATGTTCCACTAGAAATATTCTTGTTATTGCTTCGACTCATATTCCCCAAAAAGTGGATCCCGCTCTAATAGCTCCGAATAAATTAAATACGTGCATTAAGATACGAAGGCTTCTTATTCCACAACAACGAAAGCACTTTTTCACTCTTTCATATACTAGGGGATTTCACTTGGAAAAGAAAACGTTCCATACTAACGGATTCGGTTCGATAACCGTGGGTTCCAATGCAAGAGATCTTGTAGCACTTACCGATGAGGCCCTATCAATTAGTATTACACAGAAGAAATCAATTCTAGACACTAATACAATTAGATCCGCTCTTCATAGACAAACTTGGGATTTGCGATCCCAGGTAAGATCGGTTCAGGATCATGGGATCCTTTCCTATCAGATAGGAAGGGCTGTAGCACAAAATGTACTTCTAAGTAATTGCCCCATAGATCCTATATCTATCTATATGAAGAAGAAATCATGTAACGAAGGGGATTCTTATTTGTACAAATGGTACTTCGAACTTGGAACGAGCATGAAGAAATTAACGATACTTCTTTATCTTTTAAGTTGTTCTGCCGGATCGGTCGCTCAAGATCTTTGGTCTCTACCCGGACCCGATGAAAAAAATGGGATCACTTCTTATGGACTCGTTGAGAATGATTCGGATCTAGTTCATGGCCTATTAGAAGTAGAGGGTGCTCTGGTGAGATCTTCACGGACAGAAAAAGATTGCAGTCCATTTGAGAATGATCGAGTTACATTGCTTCTTCGGCCCGAACCTAGGAATCCCTTAGATATGATGCAAAATGGATCTTGTTCTATCTTTGATCAGAGATTTCTCTATGAAAAATACGAATCGGAGTTTGAAGAAGGGGAGGGGGGAGGAGCCCTTGACCCGCAACAGATAGTTTGGGCTCCTAGAATCTGGCGCCCTTGGGGCTTTCTATTTGATGATTGTATCGAAAGGCCCAATGCATTGGGATTTTCCTATGGGTCCAGGTCATTTCAGGGCAAGAGGATCATTTACGATGAAGGGGATGAGCTTCAAGAGAATGATTCGGAGTTCTTGCAGAGTGGAACCATGCAGTACCAGACACGAGATAGATCTTCCAAAGAACAAGGCCTTTTTCGAATAAGCCAATTCATTTGGGACCCTGCAGATCCGCTCTTTTTCCTATTCAAAGATCAGCCCCCGGGCTCTGTGTTTTCACATCGAGAATTATTTGCAGATGAAGAGATGTCAAAGGGGCTTCTTACTTCCCAAACAGATCCTCCTAAATCTATATCTAAACGCTGGTTTATCAAGAATACACAAGAAAAGCACTTCGAGTTGTTGATTAATCGTCAGAGATGGCTTAGAACCAATAGTTCATTATCTAATGGATCTTTCCGTTCTAATACTCTATCCGAGAGTTATCAGTATTTATCAACTCTGTTCCTATCTAACGGAACGCTATTGGATCAAATGACAAAGACATTGTTAAGAAAAAGATGGCTTTTCCCGGATGAAATCCAAATTGGATTCATGTAACAGGAGAAAGATTTCCCACTCCTTAGCCGGAAAGATGTGTTGCTATGAAAGAGGGATTAAGTGGAACAGAATTGGCTGGGGTGGTAGAGTGGTGAAAACGCTTCTTTCTTCCCTATTTTGGACCTTAGCTCCACCGAACAATATGTTACTGCTGAAACACGGAAAAATTGAAATCTTAGATCCAAACACTATGTATGGATGGTATGAACTCCCCAAACAATAATTCTTGAACAGCGAACAACCAGTTCAGATATTCACGACCAAGAAGTACTGGATTCTCTTTCGGATAGGCCCTGAAAGGAGAAGGAAGAGTGGAATGCCAACAGGCGTCTATTATTGAATTGACCCGACCCGATAGTACCCGTTTTGGGAACGTCCAGTGCCAAAGTCACTGGATGGGTAAGTCG